ATGCAACGATGATTTTTTTCTACTAATCACAAAGACATCGGTACCTTATATTTTATCTTCGGAGGTTGAGCTGGTATAGTAGGAACCTCATTAAGATTAATTATTCGAGCTGAACTAGGACAACCTGGAACTTTAATTGGAAACGACCAAATTTACAATGTTGTAGTAACGGCCCATGCATTTGTTATAATTTTCTTCATGGTTATACCTATTATAATCGGAGGATTTGGTAATTGACTTGTTCCGTTAATATTAGGAGCTCCAGATATAGCTTTCCCCCGTATAAATAATATAAGATTCTGGCTCCTTCCTCCATCCTTAACTCTACTCTTAATAAGAGGAATAGTAGAAAGAGGAGTAGGAACTGGTTGAACAGTTTATCCTCCTTTGGCTGCTGCCATTGCCCATGCCGGGGCCTCAGTTGATATAGGAATTTTTTCTCTTCATCTAGCGGGAGTGTCATCTATTTTAGGAGCGGTTAATTTTATAACCACAGTTATCAATATACGATCATACGGTATATCTATAGACCAAATACCTTTATTTGTATGAGCTGTTTTTATTACAGCAATCCTTTTATTATTATCTTTACCAGTTTTAGCAGGAGCTATTACTATACTTCTTACAGATCGTAACCTAAATACTTCTTTCTTCGATCCAGCTGGAGGTGGGGACCCTGTTCTCTACCAACATTTATTTTGATTTTTTGGTCACCCTGAAGTTTACATCCTTATTCTCCCAGCCTTCGGTATAATTTCTCATATTGTAAGACAAGAGTCAGGTAAAAAAGAATCATTTGGAACCCTTGGAATAATTTACGCTATATTAGCTATCGGTATTTTAGGATTTGTTGTATGAGCACACCATATATTCACTGTTGGCATAGACGTTGACACTCGTGCTTATTTCACCTCGGCAACAATAATTATTGCCGTACCCACTGGAATTAAAATTTTCAGTTGATTAAGAACCTTACATGGTACCCAAATCAATTATAGACCATCACTTATATGAGCTCTAGGATTTATTTTCTTATTCACTGTAGGAGGTCTTACAGGAGTAGTATTAGCTAATTCCTCGATTGATATTATTTTACACGATACATATTATGTTGTAGCTCATTTCCACTACGTTTTATCAATAGGAGCTGTATTTGGAATTTTTGGAGGAATTGCTCACTGATTCCCATTGTTTACGGGTTTATCACTTAACCCACGATGAATAAAAATCCACTTTTTAATTATATTTATCGGAGTTAATACGACTTTCTTTCCACAACACTTTTTAGGCTTAAACGGTATACCTCGACGCTATTCAGACTACCCCGATGCCTTTACAACGTGAAATATTGTCTCATCAATAGGATCTATAATTTCCTTTACTGCAGCTTTAGGATTTATAATCATTATCTGAGAAGCTCTCAGATCTAACCGCCCTGTTATATTCGCTCCTTACCTACCTTCTTCAATTGAATGAAACCATACTTATCCTCCAGCTGACCATTCTTATATAGAAATTCCGTTAATCTCTAATTTCTAAAACAACAACTAAAGATGTATAGAATTTTAACTCTTCTAATCAAAATCTTTTAGATAATTAATGGCAACATGAGCTTACTTAGGTCTCCAAGATAGAGCTTCTCCTTTAATAGAACAATTAATTTTCTTTCATGATCATATTATATTAATTCTTATTCTAATTATTACTTTCGTAGGGTATATATTATCTACAATTTTATTCAACTCTTACATCAACCGCTATATATTAGAAAACCAAACTATCGAATTAATTTGAACTTCTATTCCTGCTATTATCCTAATTTTTATTGCCTTACCGTCATTACGGCTACTTTACTTATTAGACGAAGTAAATAACCCTATTATAACTTTAAAAACAATTGGCCATCAATGATATTGAAGATATGAATATTCAGACTTTCTTAATTTAGAGTTTGACTCTTATATAATTCCATCTAATGAGTTAAACCCATCAGACTTTCGCCTTTTAGATGTAGACAATCGGACTGTAATTCCAATAAACACTCAAATCCGAATTATTATCTCAGCTGCCGATGTAATTCACTCTTGAACAGTTCCCGCTCTAGGTGTTAAAGCTGACGCAATTCCAGGTCGCCTCAATCAAACTAGATTTCTAACTACTCGGCCAGGATTATTTTTTGGTCAGTGCTCAGAAATTTGTGGAGCTAATCATAGATTCATACCTATTGTGATTGAAAGAGTATCTACAAACTCCTTTTTAAATTGAGTATCCTCATCTTCAGATTCACCCGATGACTGAAAGTAAGTGTAGGTCTTTTAAACCTATAATAGTATAGCGCCTACTTCTGGTGATTTCATCCAAAAATTAGTTAATTTATAACACTAGCTTGTCATGCTTGAGTAATCTTCAAGATATTTTTGAATGCCACAAATAAGTCCGTTATTATGACTCCCCCTTTACTTGTTCTTTCTTACTGCTTTAATATTATTTTTAGTATTAAATTACTTTATCAAACCATTTGAAATTATAAATTCTTCTAACCCATCTGAAAATGTTAACCAACCATCTTGAAAATTATAGCTAATTTATTTTCAATTTTTGAACCATCCTCAAGAATTTTTAATATTTCCATAAATTGAATATCAACTTTATTAGGTCTAATATTTATTCCTTATTTATATTGAGTATCACCCTCTCGGTGATCTTTATTATGAAGTAAACTAACTTTTACTTTACACAAAGAATTTAAAGCCCTTTTAACTCCTTCTCATATTGGAGTTTCTACATTATTTGTTAGTGTATTTTCATTAATTCTATTTAATAACTTTTTGGGTCTTTTACCTTATGTATTTACAAGATCAAGTCATATAGTAATAACACTAGCACTATCTCTACCTCTTTGGATTACTCTTATAGTATTTGGCTGAATTAACCATACCCAGCATATATTTGCTCATTTAGTTCCTCAAGGAACTCCATCAGTACTCATACCATTTATGGTACTAATTGAAAGAATTAGAAATATTATTCGTCCAGGAACTCTTGCAGTTCGATTAGCAGCAAATATAATTGCTGGTCATTTATTACTCACTTTATTAGGTGGAGTAGGCCCGTCTTTGTCATTAACTGTGTTATCATTATTAATCTTTTCTCAAATTTTATTATTAATTTTAGAGTCTGCTGTTGCAATTATTCAATCATATGTGTTTGCCGTTTTAAGTACTTTATATACTGGAGAAATTAACTAATGACATCATCATCACACGGACACCATCCATATCATTTAGTGGATATAAGACCTTGGCCATTAACAGGATCTATTAGAGCTATAATATTGACTACAGGCTTAGTTAAATGATTCCATCAATATAATATAAATTTACTAATTTTAAGATTTATTGCAACAATTTTAACAATAATTCAGTGGTGACGAGATATCACACGAGAGGGAACTTACCAAGGGCTTCACACTTCAATTGTTGTAAAAGGGTTACGATGGGGAATAATTTTATTTATTTTATCGGAAGTATTATTTTTCTTTTCATTCTTTTGAGCCTTTTTCCATAGAAGCCTTTCGCCTACAATCGAAATTGGTATAAATTGACCTCCTTTAGGCATTCAACCATTTAACCCATTCCAGATTCCTCTTTTAAACACAACTATTTTATTATCCTCAGGAGCTACTGTAACATGAGCCCATCATGCTATTATAGAATCTAACCATAGTCAAGCTATTCAAAGTCTAGGACTTACTATTATTCTTGGTATTTATTTTACTGCTCTTCAAGCCTTCGAATACCTAGAAGCCTCATTTACCATTGCAGACTCAGTATTTGGCTCAACTTTTTTTGTAGCTACCGGATTTCACGGCCTTCATGTAATTATTGGCACTTCATTTTTACTAATTTGTTTTTTACGTTTATTTAATTGTCATTTTTCATCTGACCATCATGTTGGCTTTGAAGCCGCAGCATGATACTGACATTTCGTAGATGTAGTTTGGTTATTCTTATATGTATTTATTTACTGATGAGGTGGATAATTTTTTTAATATATAAAGTATATTTGACTTCCAATCAAAAAGACTAGAACTTCTAGAAAAAATAATGTTTGTAGTATTACTCATTACAATAATTACACTCGTTATTGCTAATTTAGTTATAATTATTTCTTCAATTTTATCTAAAAAAATAATCTTAGACCGAGAAAAAGTTTCTCCATATGAATGTGGGTTTGACCCTAAAGAATCAGCTCGACTTCCATTCTCATTACGATTTTTTCTGATTGCCGTAATTTTTTTAATTTTTGATGTAGAAATTACATTACTCCTACCGATTGCTTCAACATTAAGGATCACCAACGTATTTTCTTGAATAATAACAGGAATATTGTTTTTAATCATCCTCCTTCTCGGGTTATATTATGAATGATCCCAAGGAGCCCTAGAATGGTCAAGATAAGACTATAGTCAATATTTTATGACATATGAGTTGCATTCATAAAGAGTTTATAGTATAAACTAGTTTTACTTTAACAATATTAGAAAGCGAAATATTTGCACTTAGTTTCGACCTAAGCTTTGGCTTCATAAGCCTCTAATATAATTAAATTAATAGAAGCCAAAAAGCGGCATATTATTGTTAATAATATCATTGAATTTTATAATTCCTGTTAAGAAAGGAGTGTTTATGTAAAGGAAAAAGCTTCTAACTTTTGCCTAAGCGGTTAAATTCCGTTTACACTCTTAATTTTTATAGTGTAATTTAACATATTACATTTTCGTTGTAAAGCTGAAATAATATATTTCTAAAAATAATTTCTTATTATTATATGTTAATTGTTTAGAATAAATATATTATATCTTAAGTGTCACAAACCAACATTTTTATTAAACTATCTAAACTTCATTATATTTATAGGTATTTTACCTCTTTCGCAGCTTCAATGCGATATTCTATTATAAATTATATAAATCTAAATATAAACAAGCAAAATAATAATGATACTAATGACAAATATTTTTATATAGACTTTCACATTATTAATCTGGACATTATTTATAACAACAAATCCTTTAGAAAATAATAAATAAATTCCTTGGGCCCCAAATTGCTCATATCAACCTTTATCACCTATTTTCTGTATAGCTTCTCCAATTAATAAACTAACTTTCCTATTATTATAAGAACTTAAAAAAGGTATAAATCATATAGAACCTATTAATACCACAAGAGTATAAATTCTCATACTCTTTAAGCTATTAGTCACCCTTAAGACATTAAATATATAGCCTATCACTCCTCCGATAATTCTAATAATTATAACAAGCCTTTTTATAACCCCTCTTAAACAAATTATTATAGGATCAGGAAAAATTAATCATGATAATAGTGCCCCACCAATAATAGCTCCCACACCTAAAAAAGTTATAGAATTGCCCATGATAGAATCGTTATCGCCAATACTCCTAAATGATTTAGATTTAAATCTACCTCTTAACCTATAATAAATTAACCGACCAGTATATGCCACTGTCAACCCTGTAGATAAAACATACAAAATAAATGCAATAAGATTAATTCACCTTATAAAAGCGACCTCTAAAATTAAATCTTTAGAATAAAACCCAGCCAAGAATGGAAATCCACATAAAGCTAAATTAGCAACTGTCATATAAGAAACTCTTAATGGTATATAAGAAACCAACCCGCCTATAAATCGAATATCTTGATAGTCTCCTACACTATGAATAACAGCTCCAGCACACATAAAAAGTAAAGCTTTGAACAAAGCATGCCTAAGTAAATGGAAAAAAGCTAAATTTACATACCCTAAAGACAGAATACTTAGTATAACCCCTAATTGCCTTAAAGTAGACAAAGCAATAATTTTTTTTAAATCATACTCAAAATTTGCCCCTAATCCTGCTATAAATATAGTCAAGCAAGAAATAATAAGTAAACTTCTTTGCATGGCCGATCCAATTAAAGCAGGCATAAACCGAATTATTAAATACACTCCTGCAGTTACAAGAGTAGACGAATGTACTAACGCTGATACTGGGGTTGGTGCTGCTATAGCGGCAGGAAGTCAAGCAGAAAATGGAATTTGCGCTCTTTTAGTTATAGCTGCTAATATCAAAAAAAATTTAAATAATATTCAATTACAATCGTCCATATACGGGCTATAAACAAAAAAATTTCAACCCCCTAACCTCGATATAATTCCGATACCTAATAAAATAGCTACATCTCCAACTCGATTTGAAAGAATGGTTAACATCCCCGCATTGGCTGACTTTTCATTCTGGTAATAAATTACTAAAGCATAAGACACTAACCCTAACCCATCTCATCCTAACAAAATTCTAATTAAATTAGGTCTCAGAACCATTATTATTATAGATAATACAAACATTAAAACAAGATATATGAATCGATTAAAAGTTTTATCATCTTTTATATATCTTCCTCTATAAAATATTACACTTCTAGAAATTAAAAACACAAACCTTAAAAACAACAAAGAAACCCAATCTAAAATTATTGTAAATACAATTCTAGAAGAATTTAAACTCATTAACTCTCATTCAACTACATCCCTTATATTTTTTCTTAACTTTAAAATCGCTCTAGCTCCACAATAAATAGAACTTACCCCTAAAAACACTATTCTCACTTCATGTATAAATACTTTTCAAATCATTTCTTATCTTGGAATAATTTCCATCTTAAAGAACTCTACAATTAACACATAATTACATTCGAATTTAAAATTAAAACATTTAAAGGAAACCAATGTAAAAATAATGCTAAATACTCTTGAACTTTTCCAGAACAGCAAGCGTACAAGCTATTACAAACTACACCATGCTGACTTATTCTATATATATATAAAGTATACGCTGCTCTAAAAAAGGACAAAATTCTTAAACCGATTATCCTTAAATGGTCCCACCTAACCACCCTAATAATTAAATTAATTTCCCCCAATAAATTTAAAGAAGGAGGTCTAGCCATGTTCCTCACTCTTAATAAAAATCATCATAGCCCTATACTGGGCATAAATGATACTAACCCCTTTCTAACTAATAAACTTCGTCTTCCAACTCGCTCATAGACCATATTTGCCAAACAAAATAAACCTGAAGAACAAAGACCATGACCTACTATAACAATTACGCCGCCTCTTAATCCCCATAAACTAAAAATCATAATTCCACAAAGTACTAATCCTATATGAGCTACAGACGAATAAGCAATTAAAGACTTAATATCAATTTGTCGTAAACATGTAAATCTAATAAACACCCCTCCTAGAAGACCCAAAGTTATTCATAACCAAGAAAAATCCTTTCCAGTTTGTTGAAACACAATTATCACTCGAATTAAACCATACCCACCTAATTTTAATAATACGCCAGCCAAAATTATTGAACCAGCTACAGGTGCTTCAACATGAGCTTTAGGCAACCATAAATGAAATATATACATAGGTAATTTTACTAAAAATGCCCAAACAGTGGCAAAATATCAAACAATAATTATATAATCCGATATACAAAGAGGTTCTCTCAGCCTGATAACCAATCTCCCGTTTATATAAGAATAATAAAGTAGTGACCCCAATAAAGGTAAAGAAAAAGTTAAAGTATAAAAAAGCATGTAGATACCAGCCTGAATTCGTTCAGGTTGATACCCTCACCCCAAAATTAAAAGCAATGTAGGAATTAAAGACATTTCAAAACTAATATAAAATAATAAATAATCTAAAGAACTAAAAGTAATTAATAGAGAAAATAAAAGTATTAAGTTCACAATAACAAATCTTGAATCAAACCTTTTTAATATTTTTACTTTTTGGCTTGATAGAAGAATTAAAGACATAATTCATAATCTTAAATAAATTATGATATAACTAATATAATCTATTCCAAACACTCATCTTATATTTCTTATATAAAAATTATGACAACAATTCAATCCAAAAATAAAACTTAAAAAAAATAACCCCAATTGAGCTTCTTTTCAATGTTTAAATTTCATCAATAACATTAATGGCAAAATAAACTTTAACATTCCAATAAATTGAACCTTCTAAAACGATCATTACCATGTCTCCGAACAATTATTACTAATAAAGATAATCCTAAGGCCCCCTCGCAAGCACTTAGAGTCAAAAAAAATAATGAGAAATAAACTTCTCCTCCTATCACAGTAACCTGCATCCTTAACAATCAAAACACTCCTAATATTATAAACTCTAACCTCAATAGAGAATTTAATAGATGTTTATAGTAGCCAATAAATTTTCACAAACCACAAAAAACTATAACAAAAGCTCTGATTACTCTTAATTCACTAAAATTTATCATTAGTTTTAATAGTTTAACGAAAACTTTGGTCTTGTAAACCAAAAATGAAATTTTTTTCTTAAAACTTCAGAGAAAAAATTACTTCTATCTTTAATTCCCAAAATTAATATTTTTTTTAAACTATTCTCTGATATGACATTATTAACAATTCCATTAACCCTAATACTTTCTTTGCTCTTTTCACGACTTTCTCATCCCTTATCCTTAGGCTTAACTTTACTTTTCCAAACAGTAGTGATTTCAATCACATCAGGAATCTATACTTATTCATTTTGATTTTCATATATTTTGTTCATAATTTTTTTAGGAGGTATACTAGTATTATTTATTTATGTAGCATCATTAGCTTCAAATGAATCGTTTCTGTTCTCTCTAACAACTTTTACTTTTTATACATTTATATTCATCTTATTAACAGTTATACTTCTAATATTAGACCCCATTTTCAGATCTCATTTATCAACACTATCTTTATCATCAATCAATTTTAATATTTCAACCCCTTTCATTATTAGATGAATTTATAATAATCCTTCTATAATATTTACATTATTTATTATCCTTTATCTACTATTAACACTTCTCGTAGTCGTAAAAATCACAAATTTATTTAAAGGACCTCTACGATTATTAAATTAATGACAACCCCTATACGCAAATCCCACCCCTTAATTAAAATTGCTAATAATGCTCTCGTAGATATACCTTTACCAAGAAATATTTCTACCTTTTGAAATTTCGGATCCCTTTTAGGGTTATGTTTAGTAATCCAAATCGCAACAGGACTTTTCTTAGCTATACATTACACCGCCCATATTGATCTAGCTTTTTCTAGTGTAGCTCATATTTGTCGTGATGTAAATTATGGATGACTATTACGTACTATTCACGCTAATGGTGCTTCCTTTTTTTTTATTTGCTTATACATTCACATTGGGCGAGGTATATATTATGGCTCTTATATAATTATACACGCTTGATTAATTGGAGTTATTATTTTATTCTTAACCATAGCAACGGCTTTTTTAGGATATGTTTTACCATGAGGACAAATGTCATTTTGAGGGGCCACTGTAATTACAAACTTATTCTCAGCAATTCCGTATATTGGCACAGATCTAGTACAATGAATTTGAGGAGGATTTTCAGTCGATAAAGCAACTTTAACTCGATTTTTTACCTTCCATTTCTTATTTCCATTTGCCGTAGCAGCAGCATCTATAGTACATATTTTATTCCTCCATCAAGCTGGAGGAAACAACCCACTTGGAGTTTCTAGGCAAGTAGATAAAGTCCCGTTTCATCCATACTTTACATTTAAAGATATTGTAGGATTCGTTGTTATATTTTGTATCCTCTTGTTGCTTTCACTACTAAACCCATACATACTAGGAGACCCAGATAATTTTATCCCAGCCAATCCTTTAGTAACTCCTGCCCATATTCAACCAGAATGATATTTTTTATTTGCTTATGCTATCTTACGATCAATTCCCAATAAATTAGGAGGAGTTATTGCATTAGTAGCCTCCGTGGCAATTTTAATAATTTTACCTTTTTCCCACACTTCACAATTCCGAAGACTTACTTTCTACCCCTTAAACCAAATTATATTCTGATTCCTTATTGCAATTTTAATTCTTCTAACATGAATTGGCGCACGACCGGTTGAAGACCCATATGTCCTGACAGGTCAAATTTTAACTTGCCTTTACTTTTCTTTCTTTATTATTAACCCTCTTTCTCTAATATGATGAGATCAAATATTAAAATGATTATTTAGTTTATTTAAAAATAAATGTTTTGAAAACATTAGTAAAGAAAAAAATTCTTAATAATCAACTTCACTAATCTATAATTTTAATTATAAACAGTTTATAAAATACTATAGATAAGAAAGATACCTTATATCTTTAGAGCTTAAATCTAATGCACATTAATTATGCTACTACAGCATTTTCACTTTAAAAACAAAACATAATATAATCTACTGTAAATAGGATAAACCCCTATGTTTCTAGAACCTAAATCTAGTGCATACACACCTCTGCCATTACAGCATTCCATTTAAATCAAATTTTAAAATTATTTAATCCTTTCGTACTAAAATAATTTTTTTTTAATTAAAAGATAGAAACCAACCTGGCTCACGCCGGTTTGAACTCAAATCATGTAAAAATTTAAAGATCGAACAGATCTTCTTATTTAGGAGCTGCCCTATAATAGACATTTTAATTCAACATCGAGGTCGCAATCTTCTTTTTCGATACGGGCTCTCAAAAGAAATTACGCTGTTATCCCTAAAGTAACTTAGTCTTTCATTCTTTATAAAAGGATCATTTATAATATCCAAATATTATTGTTTTTATTTAAAGCAGTTAATATAAACTTATACCTTTATCGCCCCAATAAAATATTACATTAAATTAAATTTTTAAAATTCAATTAAATTTAAATTTATATAAAGTTTTATAGGGTCTTATCGTCTTTTTAAATTATTTAAGCCTTTTCACTTAAAAGTTAAATTCAATATTTATAAAACACAGACAGCTTTTCCTTTGTCCAACCATTCATACAAGTTCTCAATTAAAAAACTAATGATTATGCTACCTTTGCACGGTCAATATACCGCGGCTCTTTAATCTCATCAGTGAGCAGGCTAGACTATTTTTACCTTCAAATAGACATGTTTTTGATAAACAGGCAAAGATTAAATTTGCCGAGTTCCTTTTTTATATCTTTATTTTTTAAAATTTAATTAACTATTTAAATCTTTTATCTCACATTTTAAAATTTTTTTATACTAATAAAATCATAATCACTTTACTTACCAAATTTAAATCAACTTTTGAATATTTCATTAGAATTAAATAAAAACTATTTTTATTAAATTTTTGTTAAAACACTCTATTATTCACAGCCACTTTCAAGCCTAGAAAAATTCTTTTTTTTTATCTAATTACTAATCCATTTATAAACAAAAAGATAATCCCTTCTGCTTTTAACTTTTAAATATATTATCAATTTAAAGCCTAAATTAAATTTATTTTTCAAAAAACCAGATATAATAAAACTCGAATAGCATTTCACCTTTAACTTTACATTAAAAATCTCTTTATTACGAGAACTTTTTATAAAATTAGCTATTTTTATTTCGGGATTATTAAAATTTTTAATAAAATTTAATTTCCCCTAATACACAAGGTACAATTATTTATATCTACTATAATAATTCATATTTAAAAATCCTGCTTCCTTTACAGTACTTTTTAAACTATCGTATACAAGTAAAATTTCACTAACAATTACTTTATTGATTTAATTAAAATTAAATTGATTTTCTTACATCGTTAATACACAAACATATTTTTAAACAACTTATATAACTTCAAAACAAACTGATTTGCACAGTAAACCTTTTCAACGTAAGTGAAATGCTATTCTATATAAGCTTTGTTTTGACTCAATCCAGGTTTATTTTCCAATAAACCTACTATGTTACGACTTATTTCATCCTTTAATGAAAGCGACGGGCGATATGTACATAATTTAGAACTTATATCTTTAAAGCTTATTAAACTTACATTACAATCAAATCCACCTTTATCTCCATATTTCAATAATTAATCCGTATAAATAAAATTTATTGTAATTCATTTTAACTCATTTATTAGCTACACCTTGATCTAATTTTAATTGTCTATAAATCTTAATAATTATCTTTCTTTTAAGATTATCTGTTAATGATGGTATATAAGCTGAAAACAAAAACAAGCAAGATTTTACGTGGTTTATCGATTAAAAAACAAATTCCTCTGACAAGACTAAATTACCGCCAAATTCTTCAAATTTCAAGAACATATCTATAAATAATTAGGTTATTATATATTTCACCTTTTAGTGTAATAGGGTATCTAATCCTAGTCCAACTCTAAAAAAATCAGCCTCAAGTCAAGTAAAACATCTATTAATTTCATTTTTAAACATAATTGATTTCACCCTTTGTTTTTTCAATTTTTTTTTTACTATCTCTTTAACTGTAACCAAACTAATACTTACTTGGCCTTAAAGTCTAACCGCGACTGCTGGCACAATTTTTTACCAGACCTATTACTTACTGCTAAATCTTACTTTTATAAATTTATTTAAAATTTTATGCTGGGACTTTAACTTTATAAATCATAAATTTTCATAATTTATTTCTTTTTACACTAGCACTTTAAGCACCTTAAAATATTACATATTTTAACTCCCATACAATTTCAGTAAAAATATAAGCAATTAAAACAGAATCAAACTTATTAGAAATAATAGCTTTATCATAACATCAATAACAGCTAATAAATAATTTTACATATAAAATAAAGAAGATATTAAAACTAGTAATAAATTAATTATTATAAACCAACTTATAATTTTAATTATAAATTAATATTAGCACAAAAACTAACATCTTTAAACCTATAAAAAATATCAAATAATTAATAGACACTGGTAAAAATCTTTTTCAAGCTAAATACATCAATTTATCATACCGAAGACGAGGAAGAGTTCCACGAACTCATACAAAAACAAAAGCAATAAACACAGACTTTAAATAAAATTCCCCCCTACAAGGCCTTCTACCTAAAAAAATAATCACAAACAACACCCTTATAAACAAAATTCTAGCATATTCAGCCATAAAAATTAAAGCAAACCCCCCTCTACTATACTCAGTATTAAACCCAGAAACCAACTCTGACTCACCTTCAGCAAAATCAAAAGGAGTTCGATTTGTTTCAGCCAAACAAGAACTAAACCAAATTAAACTCAAAGGCAATGAAACTACTATAAACCACATGCCATTTTGATACTTATTAAACAATTCAAGCCTAAATCCTCCCACTAATACCACTAAAGATAATAAAATTAAAGCCAGTCTTACTTCATAAGAAATAGTTTGGGCAACCCTCCGTAACCTTCCCAAGAGAGAATATTTACAATTGGAAGACCAACCAGCCACTATCGTCCTATAAACCCCTATACTCAAACAGCAAAAAAAGAATAAAACACTTATATTAAATCTAATCAATCCAATCTCATACGGCATTACTACCCAAACTAACAATGAAATAAATAAACTAAATACTGGAGATAAATAATAAACTAAAAAATTTGACGCTATTGGAACAGTTTGCTCTTTAGTAAATAGCTTAACGGCATCAGAAAATGGCTGTAAAATGCCTATATATCCCACTTTATTAGGTCCTTTCCGAATCTGAATATACCCCAAGATTTTACGCTCAAATAAAGTAACAAAAGCAACCCCAACCAACACGCATACAATTAAAATTAAATAATTAATCACCTCAATTAACATCATCATAAAATAATCAACTATAATTACTTTTTTGCTTATAGAACATATAATTCTATATATTTTAAACCAAATTCAACATGTACAATTTACATTAAGCAAATATTCAGCCTTGACCTAAATTAACACTTTTATCCAAATAAACATGCAAATTAATTCTATAATTCAAATAATAATTTATAAATACAAAAAATAGAATTTTTTTAAAATACACCTTACATTACATATAAATGTATATAAAAACCTCTTACTTAATAATATACAAACCAAAACAGAAGATACTCAGCTCCTGCCTTACATCATTAGAACCTATCAATCCCACAAATGGTAGAATAAATTAATCCTACATACAACATAAAAAATTACATTAAGGATAACCTTAAGTGACATCTTTATATATACAAAGAAATAACATACATCTACCCTAAATGACTATGGTATAAAGAATTCTAAGGAAAGCAACAATGCCATCCCGGTCTCTGCTCACCTTCTCGCTGCGGAGAAAGCAAGAGACCGAGGTGGCATTGTTGCTTATATAGGGGGTTAAATAATTATATAAATCTTAAGATAAATTATAGAAATATTAAATTAATATAATCTTATCTTGACATTATATTGGCAATAAATATTTATATTATACAAGTTTATTAGATGTATATATATATATATGTATATAATTTTAATAGAAGCAATTTTACTTCTTTCTTTTTGAACTATCAATTTTTCTCTTTTTTTTCTCTTTTTTCTTTTTTTTTTACACTATTTTTATAACTATATTTATCATATAATATAAAACTATTTCATACAAACTTATTACTAAAACTTTTAACACTTATTTACCTATAAATACCTACACAATTAATACATTGCGCGTACACGATTTACTAATTTTTTTTCTATTAATAGATTACTATCAATCTTAATATAGTGCCTGATTTAAAAGGGTAGCATTGATAGCGCTAATCATGTAGTTTGACTACCTATATTATTTTACAAACTTTTATATAAACATTTAACCAAATTATAATCTCCCGTTAAAGTAAAATATCTTAACAACCAGTAATTTTAAATTTATAACAAATATTATCAATTATATCTTACCGTACACTTCATCTTTTATACACAATGGAATCACACCACTTCTTTAAAGATCAAACCTTTACGTGCTCTTTACACCAGCATATACTCATATATTTCATCAAAAAGATCAGCTAATTACAAGCTAATGGGTTCATACCCCGTAAATGAAAGTCCTAATCTTTCTCTTTTTAATGACCTTTCCAATAACTTTTTTATTTTTTTTTATTTTCTTAATTTTAGGCACTATTCTCTCTATTTCTTCATCCTCATGATTTGGCGCATGAGTAGGATTAGAATTAAATATAATGTCTTTTATCCCTATCATTAGAATAAAAATAAATTCATACTTATCTGAATCAGCTTTAAAATATTTTCTCATTCAAGCTTTAGCCTCAACTTTAATCATTTTATCTAGTTCTCTCTTTCTAACTTTTTCAGCCTTTTCTACTTTAATTATTCTTCTTTCTCTTTTACTAAAATTAGGAGCTTCCCCCTTCCATTTCTGGTTTCCCCAAGTAATAGAAGGTCTAACATGACCTCAAGCTCTTACCCTTATAAGAATTCAAAAATTAGCTCCTATATTTTTAATTTCATATTTAACTCTAACTACTATAAACCTTCAATTAATCCTGAGCTCAGCTTTACTATCAGCCATTATAGGAGCCCTAGGGGGCTTAAATCTTATAAAATTACGAAAAATTATAGCATTCTCCTCAATTAATCATATATCATGACTTCTAACCGCTATCACCATTAACGACTCTATATGAATAATATACTTCTTTTTTTATATTATTATCTCTTCATCAATTGTAGTTCTATTTCACTTAATGCAAACATTTTCTATTCCCCAACTCTTGAACTCTAATTATATCAACCCAATCTGAAAATTATCCATTCCAATAAGCCTCTTGTCGTTAGGTGGTCTTCCTCCTTTTACAGGATTTGCTCCTAAATGAATTATAATTCAAACAATACTTATAAATAATATATTTATCATATTATTTGTACTTCTATCCTCTGCTTTAGTGACTCTTTATTTTTATCTTCGTGTCTCAATCCCCTTTTTTTTATTGCTTAACCCAAACTTATCACTAACTATAATATATTCACCCCATCAACTATCATTCTTTATACCTTTCTTTATTTTCCTAAACTTCTCTGGCCTTCTTCTTCCACTTTTTCCCATTTTCCTTTAATAGAATTTTAAGTTATTATAAACTAGAAGCCTTCAAAGCTTAAAATAAAAGAAATCTTTTAAATTCTAAGTCTCAGTGTTTTAACACATCTTTAGATTTGCAATCTAATATTATCTTTTTACTATAAGACCTTATATTATCTTAATAAGAAAGTAAATTACTTGTTAATAGATTTACAATCTACCGCCTATTTTCTCAGCCATCTTATCT